AAAAGAATTCTTGTGACCCCAAAATCCATTTTTGTTAGAATCATTCACCGAAGAAATCAAAGATTCCTGTTGGTACATTCGAGTAATTAAACGTTTCACAAGTACTAAACTATATTTATTGTCATAACCGATAATTTCCACAGGTTCGTAAAAAATCAAACTATTGAAGCTATGATAATGAACAAGTGAGTAAATATACTCCTGAAGGAGTAGCGGATAGAGGAAGTTTTGTTGCCGAAATCTATCTTTTTTAAATCTAAATATCCTTGTCATTCTGCCATTTAAATACATTTCTACTGTAACCAAAAAAGGGAGGCACTTCTTGTGTTATGAAATGATACATAGTGCAATATGGTCAGAACGGCGTATGCATATGTTGTGTTTCTCTTATACTAAAATACTATTTAGAATTTTAGTATAAACTATAATTTTAGAATAAACTATAATAATATATAATAATAATAGAATAAAATACAAAATAAGAAGTAAAAGATTATCTAAAAGTAAGAACAAATAAAGAATATATACCCCGGAGACAGAGAGCCCAATCTACAGATCTTTTTGCTTTCCCTTTCTATCCAATTTTGGTTTCTATTTCCTTTTTAAATATAACTAGACTAACAATAAGAAAAAGGGTAAAGATCTTTTATTTTTGCAACCCAATCACTCTTTTGACTTTGGAAAAAGATTCTTTTTTTATCACTATACTATTTCTTAGACACATCCGTCTCCAATCCACAATAAAGAATAATTAGGATTAATAAAAAAAAGAATCAATGGTCCACTCAAAATTCACAAGAAGAACCTTTTCCCACATCAGGCACTAATCTATTTTTAACGTATAATTAGTAATTTGATCGGGTAATCATTCAAATTAAGAAATGAAGCTCGTTGCTTTTTTGTCTTATTCGAATTGGAGCCATAAGACTCTATCCATTTATTCACTAGACCCAAAATACTTTACTGAACTTTAAAGATTTTAGAAAAAGAAAAATTCTTGTTCTATTTATATTATTTAGATTATGAGTACTAGAAATCTTCTTTTTCTATGATTTTATTATTCTTTATTTTTTTTTTATTTTTTACGACATGCTTTTTTTTCCATTCATTACCTTTCAGGATCAGTCGCGGTCTTATAAACTCTACCAATAGTCTAGACGAATTCCTTCATCCAAATGTGTAAAAGATCAAAGATCATAGTCGCAATTAAAAGCCGAGTACTCTACCGTTGAGTTAGCAACCCGGATCAATATGAAGTGTAGATATGATCGAAATAAAAAAAATCTAGCAAACTCATCCATTTTACTAAAGTGAAGGAAAGAGCCAATAGGGAATGAAATGGGGATAAAAAGATCTATTTATATACGATCAAATTATATTTGTTTGATACACCATTGTCAATATGAATGGACTTTTTAGAAAATAAACCTAAAATAAAAACCTAAAACCTAAACCTAAAAAAATAAAATAAAAACCTAAACCTAAACCTAAAAATAAAAAATAAAACCTAAACCTAAAAAATAAAATAAAAATAAAACTAAACTAAAAAATTAAACATAAACCTAAACCTAAACCTAAAAAATAAACTAAAATAAAAAACCTAAACTAAAATAAATAAACCTAAAATAAATAAACTAAACTAAATAAAAATAAAAAATAAACCTAAATAAAAATAAAAAATAAAATAAACTAAAATAAATAAAAAATAAACTAAATAAACTAAACTAAAAAATAAACTAAACCCTAAAATAAATAAACTAAACTAAATAAAAATAAAATAAAATAAACCTAAATAAAAATAAAAAATAAAATAAACTAAAATAAATAAAAAATAAACTAAATAAACCTAAACCTACTAGTTTACTTAATTTTAAAAAATAAGTAAATATAAAAAAGAATGAATAGAAAAAGAAAAGAGGAAACTTTGAATAAAGAATTACACAAAGATAGAGTAACTAGTACCTATCTTTGTGTAATTCTTTATTCATGATTCTTGTTTTTCCTTTCTTTTTTTATCAAAAGAAATTCGAAATTCTTTAAAGAATTCTGCCTTCCTTAAAATATCATAAACAGTTCCTGTGGGTTGAACACCTTTTTCAAGGAAATATAAAATAGCAGGAACATTTGAATAAGTTTGATTCTTTATCGGATCATAAAAACCCACTTTTTGAAGATCTCTTCCTTCTCTTCGGGATCGAACATCAATTGCAACGATTCGATAGATGGCTCATTGGGATAGATGTAGATAAAAGATGCCCCCCTAGAAACGTATAGGAAGTTTTCTCCTCATACGGCTCAAGAAAAAATGATTCTAATTTTTCTAATTTCTAGAATATAGAAATGGATCCATAAAGAATTAGACTGTAATTTGAGCCTTTTTTCCTTCTTTACAGAAAAAGAAATTTCATTTGTACTCCTAACTCAAGTTGGATAGTTTTGAAAGAGTTCGAAAGGAAATCCTTCGAATTTCTTGAGCTGTCTCTACCCTATTTTTTTTTGAGCTGTCTCTGACCCTATTTTTTTTTTACTCATTCTGATCCAATTGTTGAGACAAGTTAAAATAGTGTTTCCTTGTTCCGGAATTTATTGTCTTTGCTTTGCGCTTTGTGAAATCATTGGGTTTAGACATTACTTCGGTGATCCTTACTCCTTTTCAAAAAGGCAGCAACATACCTTTTGTTCTTTCTGTAAAAATCATACGAACGATTGATTCCTTTGTAATACACTCTTGATCTAAACAGTTTGAAAATTTCGATAAATTTTACTTTTTTTCATTTCAAACTTGTTCAAATTTGAACCTCTCCTTTTATCTATATTTATATATAGATGATATATTTACAAAGTTGGTCTAACTTATTGATTGTCACTAACCCTAGATTATTCCCCCGATAAATGAATGAATCATTTTTGCTCGAGCTCCATCATATGCTATACCTTTCTATACCATTAGTATCTTTCTTTAGCAACCCAAGACAAATTCAATCAGGTTCCTAGCAGAACAAACTATGTCGAGACAAGAGCATCTTCATTCGTATAGAAAATGGTGGATGTCATAATCCACATCCAATCATGTCCTTCAAGTCGCACGTTGCTTTCTACCACATCGTTTCAAACGAAGTTTTACCATAACAATCCCTCTCATTTTAATTTTGAACCGTATGCAATTGATTCAATATGGAATCATGAATAGTCATTGGCTGAACCGATACATAATAATCTACACTTATAAACACTTATATATAAGTGTTTATCCGGAAAAGATTTCACTTAAAATTACCCCATATTTTCTCATATGAATAATATCACATGAAAAAAATCAGGTTTAAGCAAACTTATTTACACCTTCAACAAATCTTTTGGGATTTTCCATAAAAAAAAAAAAAAAAAAAAAAAAAAAAAAAATAAAAAAAAAAAAAAAATAAAAAAAAATAAAAAAACCTAAATCAAAAAAAATAAACACAAATAAACTATAACATAAAATAAATTAAATAAACCTAAATAAAAATAAAAAATAAACCTAAATAAAAATAAAAAATAAAATAAACTAAAATAAATAAAAAATAAACTAAATAAACTAAATAAACCTAAACCTACCAGTTTACTTAATTTTAAAAAAAAAACCCTAAACCCTAAATCCTAAACCCTAAACCCTAAACCCTAAACCCTAAAATAACTCTGAAACTAATAAGATATTCTTAATAAGAAAAATATACAATATATTCTTATGTCATAATTATGACATATTTTTTCATTTTTTATTTATGAAATATGATTTTCTGATTCTATTTTTATGATCTACCAATTGAATCTGATTTTCATTTCGTATTTTCATTGAATTTAAAACATAATTATGGAGTAGAAAAAGTCTCGTGTAAGGTAAGATCAAAGAGAAAAAAAAGAATCCTCAAATTATGAAAATTATGGTCTTTTCGCATCCATCTCCATCTTATAAAACAAATAATCGTTAACAAAAGGAATCACAAATATTGAAGAATAAAATACTTGAGTAATTTAATAAATAAAGTAAAAAAAAAAAAAGATATGATTCTTAGAATTCAGATTGGATAACATTGTATCCAAAATTAAACAGAAAATTGTTGAATTAGATTTTCAATAGAGAAGAATCTTTCGTTTTGGATGCAAACGATCTGGGACGGAAGGATTCGAACCTCCGAATAACGGGACCAAAACCCGTTGCCTTACCGCTTGGCCACGCCCCATTTTTAGTTGGTCTAAAAAAGACTAAGATAAATATTGGTTATTCGTCAATAACCAACCAAAAGAAATATAGGACATGTTGTCGCTAGGATTCAACACAATGGATATGGATATAGAATCAAAAAGATTAATTGATCATTACTTAGAATTCAATTAAGATATTGTATGAAAATAGAATTCTTTGTATCCTTATTTTATTGGGGAGAAGTCAAAGAAAAAGAAGAATTTCTTTCTTTTATCTGCCTTTTTCTTTTCAATTTTCCCTCAGAAAAACAACTCAATCCAATCTGATAATTTATTATCATTTCAATTTCATTTGAATTTTGAATAACAAGAAAAGAATATTTGTTATGTTTAATATCTTTAGTTTAATCTGTCTCTGTCTTAATTCTACCCTTTATTCGAGTAGTTTCTTCTTAGCCAAATTGCCCGAAGCTTATGCCTTTTTCAATCCAATTGTAGACGTTATGCCGGTTATCCCTGTACTTTTTCTTCTCTTAGCCTTTGTTTGGCAAGCTGCTGTAAGTTTTCGATAAGAATGAAATCTCTATTCAATTCAAAATTTATTCGATAAAAAACAGATAAAATTTTGATTCTGAAAATCAATAAGATCATAAATAATATTCAGATAAGTCTGGACATTAGGAACCCTCGATTCAAAAAGCTAAATTCTGGTATTTATTATTGAATTTGAATAAGGAAAGGGGCGATGATCTTGATCTTTAATCAGCTAATCAGCTGATTCTTTTTGTTCTGACTTTTCCTTTAGAAGATCCCATACAATACCTAATTATAGATATGGATATGGCAAGAAATTTTTGGTAACAAAAAAAACGAATATTTTTCATAAAATATTATTCATAATATTACATTAGAATATTACATTAAAAATAGAAAGAAATTTGAGAGCGTCATGTCAAAATAGTGTATAGCGTGTGTCGTAAAATAGGTGATCTATTTCCTTAAACAAAAAATGATCTTATCTTGGAGATTTTTAATGCTTACTCTTAAACTATTTGTTTATACAGTAGTAATATTCTTTGTTTCTCTCTTCATCTTCGGATTCTTATCTAATGATCCGGGGCGTAATCCTGGGCGTGAAGAATAAAAAAAGAGATGAGATTCGTTTTTACTTTTTCCTTGATTTTTTCATAGGTAAATGTATAAATAAATGGAATAGATGCTAAATAAAGATAAAAGATTTATAAAAGAAACTAATCGAAAATTATTCCAATTCGAAAATATCAAGTGATCAGGGGGGTCGGAGAGAGAGGGATTTGAACCCTCGGTACGAATAATTCGTACAACGGATTAGCAATCCGACGCTTTAGTCCACTCAGCCATCTCTCCCCATTCAAAATGGGAAATTTATCATGTGATTTCACACGTGAAGTCAAGATTGAGAACAATCTTTATTTTCCTTCACTTCAATGATCCGAAACAGATTTCTCCAATAGAAAGAATACTTTACTTCTTTTATTTTGTACAAATTTTTACAAAAGCCGACCTGATTAAGTATAAGTACTGGCCGGGCCAGTACTTCTTTTGTTCCGACGAATAAAAATTGTTATTGAAGCAAGAAGACTCATTTTCATTGCCATTCCTAATCATTAGAAATTATATAAGATTCTAATGGAGAAATTCTCTTAGAAATTCTTTCAAAAATTCTAGATTACTATAGAATATTCTATCTATATATTCTATATTATATAGTATATATTATAATATTTAGTCTTTCTATTAAAATTTATAGGAAAAGTGTTCTAGTAATAGTATTCTATTATATTGTAAATTACTATTTTTTGTCTTTATTTTCTTATTCTTAAGTATAAGATTCGGAAATTCATCAATGAAAAACAAATTTCATTCTAAATGAAAGTTGAAGTTCAGTATTTGATTCATATTTCATATGAATATGAAATATAAAATATAATTCATTCAGATCGACATGAGGGCCTAACTCCATTGTATTGCCAGAATCCATGTTGTAGTTTAGTGGTAAAAGTGTGATTCATTCTATTAACAACTTCAATAGTTAAGGGGTCTTTCCATTTTTTTCATATTTTATATTCCATTCCGATAAAAAACTTTATTTCTTAAAAAGATTTAATCCTTTACCCCTCAAGTAGGACATTTGAGGAAAGAATATACATTCTCACGATTTCTATCCAAAAGTCAATCAGAATTTTACAGAATTTTAATAAAAAAATTGGATTATGGAGTCGAGAAGCATAATTTTTTTGATTGGTTAAATTCTTCCAATCCAATGAGTATGAATAAAGGATCTATGGATAATAGTACAAAACTTTCAATCGTAACTAAATCTTCAATTTTTGCGCTAAAAAAGGGCAAGATTGAAGCCAAATAGCTAGAAAATGAGGATTTTGGTTTACTAGAACCCTCGGCTTCTTATTTCAGCTCGGTAGAAACAAAATTATTTTCCTTAGGATCCCCCGAATAGAAAAGAAATAGGGAACGAAGTAACTAGACTAGAGACTAGAAAGATTTGATAGAATCTCCCTCTTCTATAGGGATCATCTAAAAAGCAAGTAACTTTAGATGCATTCGTAAAAAAAGCTGACATAGATGTTATGGATCTCATTTTTTCTATGATGGGAATACATAGATATTCCATAAAGGAGCCGAATGAAACCAAAATCTCATGTTCGGTTTTGAATTAGAGATGTTAAAACTGATCAAACAACGTCGACTATAACCCCTAGCCTTCCAAGCTAACGATGCGGGTTCGATTCCCGCTACCCGCTATTATTTATTCCTTAACTTCATAGGATATACAGATGCCTTATCCTTTTTGATATGCATCCTTCTTTTTATTGTTTATTGTATTCCCTAAATACGTCACATTTTTTTTTATGAAAAAATGTGAAAATAGGAATGAAGAGCGTCCATTGTCTAATGGATAGGACAGAGGTCTTCTAAACCTTTGGTATAGGTTCAAATCCTATTGGACGCAATTTATTTCTCTATATCTATTCTAGATAGAGAATTCTATTCTAGATAGAGAATATAAAAAAAAAGAAGAACTATATTTTATAAAGGACCTTGATTCGAATCAGAAATCTTTCTCAATAATTTATATGAATTAATAATATAATAAAAAAATATAATAAAAACGATAGATTTACATTTATCTTTGTTCCTGAAGTAGAAAGAGTTCAATCTGTTCCTGAATAGCTTCTTTCAAAAGGGTTTCAGCCTCTTCGGTGAATATCTTGGTAGAAGATAGAATTTCTTGGAATTTAGGTTTCTTCTTTGTTAAGT